GTTTTCTTTTTTCTCTCAAAACAAAAAACTCATTGGCGCTAAGCGTGAGGGAATGCTAGACGTTTGGTAATCTCTCCTCCGACCAGGATAAAAGATCCCATTGAAGCGGCTAACCCCATGCATATTGTATGTACATCTGGTCGCACAAATTGTATAGTATCATAAATAGCTATTCCGGGTATTACCCATCCGCCAGGAGAGTTTATAAATAAATAAAGATCTTTGGTATCATCCTCTATACTGAGATATACCATAAGACCAATAAGTTGATTCGAGATTTCGTTATCAACCCCTTGGCCTAAAAAAAGAAATCTTTCTCGATAAAGTTGATTGATTAGGATCAAATTGTATTCCTCAGGAACCGTACATGCACCTTTTGATGCATACGGGTCAAAAAAAATCGTGAAAAAATCAATGTGTAGATTCCAACCCTCCTTCTTTTTTCATAGCGGGTTCTTTCTCGTCTCTAATGAAGTTTTCTTCTTTCAAGAAAAATGAGTTTTAGCCCCCTTCCCTAGAACCCATAATATAACCATAATATAAATAATATAATAAAAATTCCCTAAACTTATCGAACTAACTTCTCATTGATATGTTATTTCATCGACCAAATCACGATGTCATTTTCTTGTTCCCGAATGGGTCTCCTCAATTCTTTTAGGTTTATGCTCTGCTCCGGGTAAAGATCTGCCCAATTTTGATTTGCATATATAGGACAAATATCCCCAATACCACTTCTTTTTGCTTTACTACGACTTATTTTTATTTATATTTTTTTTTTTTCAATTCATTTCTTTCATTCATGCCTTTCGCCAAATATTTGACGTATGTATTCGTTATATTATTCGATTGATTAAGAATTTTAGATCACTCCTATTATATTTCTAATCGAATTATAATTCGATTAGAAATATAAATTTAGAAATATAAATAGGAATTGTTTATGATACAAGTAGTAATCATAGATATATTACCAATTGGGTTTTTTATAAACGGAGCCTGGATACTTCATTTTATTGGTCCAACTAAGCCAACCATAAATTATTTTAATTGAAATTAATAATATTAATCTGGATACCCCCCAAAATGGATCTAATTGTACTTCACGCTCCCAATTTTTTTTTTTTATGATTCAATCAATCTTTTTGAGGTGAAACAGAGGATATCTCGATCAGGCGAGAGAACGGGGAAATCCCATATGACCCAATATATCTGACAAGCCGCACTATATGTCAACCCAAGTTGCATATTCCTCTCCGGGAATTCGAGAAGGTACTTTTGGAACACCAATAGGCATAAAATAAAAAAAAGAATTAAGTACTCTATTTCACTTTGATATGGAAACGTAACAATGGGTTTATTGTCTTCATAATATTGGCCTTTATCATATTTTTTCCATAGAATAGATTAGAAAAGTTCAGAAAGATAAAGGAAGACAGAATGAATCCTAATAAATAAAAATAAAGTGAAATTATTACGAAATAGACCTTTCCAATGATGAGCAAGTCTGGACGCATTCACTCATAGAAAATGGTATTAGCCTTCCATTGCGTATTGGTACTTATCGGGTATAAAATAGATCTGCTTCTCTTTGTTCCTACGAACAGAATTGTTTCATTATTACTAACAGAATGGGCTACCAACAAAATAAAAAATGCACTTTTGCTCCGAGATAATCCCCTGAAAGGGGGAAATCCGTAGCATAGTCTTTTCCAATGCAATAAAGTCGCATAGTATCTATTGATCTTTGATAAAGGGGTATTTCCATGGGTTTACCTTGGTATCGTGTTCATACCGTCGTATTGAATGATCCCGGTCGGTTGCTTTCTGTCCATATAATGCATACAGCTCTGGTTGCTGGTTGGGCCGGTTCGATGGCTCTATATGAATTAGCCGTTTTTGATCCCTCTGATCCCGTTCTTGATCCAATGTGGAGACAGGGTATGTTCGTTATACCCTTCATGACTCGTTTAGGAATAACCACTTCATGGGGTGGTTGGAGTATCACAGGGGGGACTATAACGAATCCGGGTATTTGGAGTTACGAAGGCGTGGCTGGGGCACATATTGTATTTTCCGGTTTGTGCTTTTTAGCAGCTATCTGGCATTGGGTGTATTGGGATCTAGAAATATTTTGCGATGAACGTACAGGAAAACCCTCTTTGGATTTGCCCAAGATCTTTGGAATTCATTTATTTCTCTCAGGGGTGGCTTGCTTTGGTTTTGGTGCATTTCATGTAACAGGTTTGTATGGTCCTGGAATATGGGTTTCCGATCCTTATGGACTAACTGGAAAAGTTCAATCTGTAAATCCAGCGTGGGGTGTGGAGGGTTTTGATCCTTTTGTTCCGGGGGGAATAGCCTCTCATCATATTGCAGCAGGAACATTAGGCATATTAGCAGGCCTATTCCATCTTAGTGTCCGTCCGCCCCAACGTTTATACAAAGGATTACGTATGGGAAATATTGAAACCGTCCTTTCCAGTAGTATTGCTGCTGT